TATAAATTAATCGATGAATTAGAACAAGAGGAAGGAGTAGAAAATGAAGAAAATATCGCGGAGGATCATGAGATTCGTTCAAGAAAAGCCAAACGTGTAGTAATTTTTACTGATAAGCAACAAAATACTGATAATTCCGATCAAACCGAGGAAGTGGCTTTGATACGGTATTCGCAACAATCAGATTTTCGTCGAGACATAATCAAAGGATCCATGCGTGCTCAAAGACGTAAAACTGTTACCCGAGAACTAGTTCAAGCAAATGTACATTCCCCGATTTTTTTGGACAGAATAGACAACCCCCTTTTTTGTTTTAATATCTCCGAGTTAGTGAAAGTTATTTTTAAAAACTCGATGGATAAAAAAACAAAAAAATTCAGAATTTTGGATTATCCAGAGGAAAAGAGAAAAGAAAGTGAGAAAAAAAAAGAGGAAGAAAAAAGAGAAAAATACAAAAGTGAAGAACAAGACCGAATAGAAATAGCAGAAGCCTGGGATAACATTCTATTTGCTCAAATAATAAGAGGGTGCATATTAGTAAGCCAATCGTTTCTTAGAAAATATATTATATTACCTTCATTGATAATAGCTAAAAATATAGTGCGTATATTATTATTTCAAGTTCCCGAATGGTCCGAAGACTTCAAAGATTGGAATAAAGAAATGCATGTTAAATGTACCTATAATGGTGTTCAATTATCAGAAACGGAATTTCCAAAAAATTGGTTGACAGACGGTATTCAGATACAGATTCTATTTCCTTTTTACCTTAAACCCTGGCACAGGTCTAAGCTACGATCCCCTCAAAAAAATCCGTTGAAACTGAAACATACAGGGCAAAAAAAACAGTTTTGTTTTTTAACAGTTTTGGGAATGGAAACTAACCTCCCTTTTGGTTCTCCCCGAAAACGACGTTCATTTTTTGAACCCATTTTTAAAGAACTCAAAAAAAAAATTATAAAATTGCAAAAAAAGCCTTTTCGAGTTATACCTTTTTTAAAAGAAAGAACAAAATTTTTTCCAAACATCTCAAAAGAAACAAAAAACTGGGTCATCAAAAGCATTCTTTTTCTAAAAAGAATAATAAAAATAAAAGAACTTTCAAAAAAAAATCCAATTCTATTCTTTGGAATAAGAGAAATATCGGAATTGAGTGAAACTAAAAAAGAAAAAGATTCAATAATGAGTAATTTGATCATTCATGAATCGTCCAGTCAAATTCGATTTATCGATTTAAAAGATTATTCATTGACAGAAAAAAAAATGAACGATCTGGCTGATAGAACAACCACAATCAGGAATCAAAAAATTACAACAGATCAGAAGAAAGAGAAAGGATTTTTAACTTCGGAAATAAATAATAAAATAAATATTAGTTCGAATAAAAGAAGTTCGACTGCTAAACGAGTACCACCAAGAAAAAAGATTTCGAAGAAATTAAAAAGAGGAAATGTGAGATTTATCCGTAAATCATATTTTTTTATAATATTTTTAATTCAAAGGATATATATAGATATTGTTCTATCTATCATTTATCTTCCGAGGATCAATACACAACTTTTTGTTGAATTATCAAAAAAAAAAATGGATAAATACATTTCCAATAATGAAAGAAATAAAGAAAAAATAAATAAACGAAATAAAAATACAGTTCGCTTTATTTCGACTATCAAAAAGTCGACTTTTGATATTAGTAATAAGAATTCAAAAAAAAAAATTGACTTATCTTCCTTGTCACAAGCATATGTATTTTACAAATTATACCAAACCAAACTTATTAACCTGTATAAGTTAAGATATGTTCTTGAATATGACGGAACCTCTCTTTTTCTTAAAAATGAACTAAAGAATTATTTCGAAGAACAAGAACTATTTCATTCTGAATTACGACAGAAAGATCTTTTGAATTCTAGAATGAATCAATGGAAAAACTGGTTAAGAGGTCATTATCAATATGGTTTAGATCTGATTAGATGGGATCGCTTAGTACACCAAAAATGGCGAACTCAAATCAATCAAGAACCTATGGATCATAATAAAGATTTAAACAAAAGGTATTCTGAGGAAAAAACAAACCAATTAATTCATTCCAAAAAATTAAATGAGTTTGAAGCAAATTCATTATTGAATCGAAAATATAACTTTCAAAAACACTATAGGTATGAACTTTTATCATATAAATCTATTAATTATGAAAATAAAAAGCATTCCTATATTTATGCATCACCATTACGTATAAATAATAAAGAGACAATTTCTTATGATTACAAGATAGATAAGGGTATATTATATAATCTGCCAGGGAGTCTTATTCCTATCAATAATTATCTAGGAGAAGAGGATATTATGAATCTGGAGAAATTTTCCGATAGAAAATATTTTGATTGGAAAATTTTCCATTTTTGTCTTAGAAAGAAAGTCGATATTGAGTACTGGATAGATACCAATGGTAATAAAAATGCTAAGCCTGGGTTTAATAATTATCAACTAATTGACGAAATTCCTAAAAAGGATCTTTCTTATCTTACAATCTATCAAAATCAAGGAATGAAAACATCCAAGAAAAAAAAAAACCCTTTTGATTGGATGGGAATGAATGAAGAAGTACTGAGTCTTCCCATATCGAATCTGAAACTTTGGTTTTTCCCAGAATTGATCCTCTTTTATAATACATATAAAATGAAACCGTGGATCATACCAATAAAATTACTTCTTTCAAATTTGAATGGAAATGAAAATAGTAGTGAAAATAAAAATATCAATAGAAAGATAAAAGGGAATCTTTTTAGATTATTAAATGACAATAAAATTATTGAATTAGAGAATCGAAATCAAGAAGAAAAAGAATCTGCAGGCCGAGATAATCTTGAATCAGATGCACAAAACCAAGAGAATCTTGGATCTGTTCTCTCAAACCACGAAAAAGATATTGAAGAAGATTACGCAGGCTCAAATATGAAAAAACGTCGAAAAAAAAAGCAATCCAAAAGCAACACAGAAGCAGAGCTTGATTTCTTGCTAAAAAGGTATTTACGTTTTCAATTGAGATGGAATGATTCTGCAAATCAAAGAATGATCAATAATATCAAAGTATATTGTCTCCTGCTTAGATTGATAAATCCAAAAGAAATTGCTATATCCTCTATTCAACGGGGAGAAATGCGTTTGGATATTCTGATGATTGAAAAGGATTTAACGCTTACAGAATTGATGAAAAAGGGCACATTAATTATCGAACCAGTTCGTTTGTCTATAAAAAATAATGGACAACTTCTTATCTATCAAACGATAAGTATTTCATTGGTTCATAAGAGCAAGCTCCCAATTAATCAAAGATACCGAAAAAGAAGATATATTGCTAAAAAAAAAATCGATAAATCCATTGGAAGACATCAAAGAATGAACGAAAATAGGGACAAAAATCATTCTGATTTCTTTGTTCCTGAAAAAATTTTATCCACTAAACGGCGGAGAGAATTAAGAATTCTAATTTCTTTCTATTCGAGGAATAGAAATGATATAGAAAAAAATACAGTATTTTTCAAATACATAAAAAACTCTAGTGAAGTTTTAGATAAAAGCAAAAGAGATAAAAACAAACTAATTAACTTAAAGTTCTTTCTTTGGCCTAATTATAGATTAGAAGATTTAGCTTGTATGAATCGATATTGGTTTGATACCAATAATAGCAGCCGTTTTAGTATGATAAGGATACATATGTATCCACGATTGGAAATTCGTCAATAATAATACCTTTTTTCATCTGCATTTACGCTATATGATATATGAAAGAAAGAGATGCATACATACATTATTTTACATTTCATTTTAATACCTGAATACTAATTCGATGCACATATCAATATCCATTAGATCTATAAATCAATCAACAGAATGAATCAACAGAATCTTCTTATTTTGTATTTGGATTTATTAAGTTAATAATAGTTTTCTCTTTTTTTGAGTGTAGAAATATACCACGCCTTCCTATTCGTATCCAAATAAAATTGAAAATTGGATTAATTCATTTAATTTGATATTTGAAAAAAAAAAAAAAATTAGTTGCTAAAATTAGGAGTTCATAAAGAAATTGAGATTTTTGTATATACAAAATGAAAATGAGTCGCATTATTGATTGGTAAAATTTTTGAATTTTAAAAATAAAAACAATAAAGGATAGAAGGTTGCATTTTATGGTAAAAAATTCATTCGTTTCCGTTATTTCACAAGAAGAAAAAAAAGAAAACAGCGGGTCTGTTGAATTTCAAGTATTTAGTTTCACCAATAAGATACGAAGACTTACTTCACATTTGGAATTGCATAGAAAAGACTATTTATCTCAGAGAGGTCTACGTCAAATCCTAGGAAAACGGCAACGACTTCTGTCTTATTTGGCAAAGAACAATAAAGTACGTTATAAAGAATTAATTAGTCGGCTGGATATTCGGGAATCCAAAACTCGTTAAATTGAAAAGTAACTTGAATTATTTGATTTATTAGATCTTGAATTTTGATGAACTTCTTTTTGTTTTCAACAATTCATGAAAGAATGAATCGAGGAATAACCTATGAATGTAACAACTACAAGAAAAGACCTCATGATAGTCAATATGGGACCTCACCACCCATCAATGCATGGTGTTCTTCGGCTCATCCTTACTCTAGATGGTGAAGATGTTATTGATTGTGAGCCGATATTGGGTTATTTACACAGAGGGATGGAAAAAATTGCAGAAAACAGAACAGTTATACAATATCTGCCTTATGTAACGCGTTGGGATTATTTAGCCACTATGTTCACAGAAGCAATAACGGTAAATGGACCAGAACAGTTGGGGAATATTCAAGTACCTAAAAGAGCCAGTTATATCAGAGTAATTATGTTAGAGTTGAGTCGTATAGCTTCTCATCTCTTATGGCTTGGCCCTTTTATGGCAGATATTGGGGCACAGACCCCTTTTTTCTATATTTTCCGAGAAAGAGAATTAGTATATGATCTATTTGAAGCTGCCACCGGTATGAGGATGATGCATAATTATTTTCGTATCGGAGGAGTAGCCGCCGATCTACCTCATGGCTGGATAGATAAATGTTTAGATTTCTGTGATTATTTTTTAACAGCGGTTTATGAATATCAAAAGCTTATTACGCGGAATCCTATTTTTTTAGAACGAGTTGAAGGGATAGGCATTATTGGTGGAGAAGAAGCAATAAATTGGGGTTTATCAGGACCGATGCTACGAGCTTCTGGAATACAATGGGATCTTCGTAAAGTTGATCATTATGAATGTTACGACGAATTTGATTGGGAAATTCAGTGGCAAAAAGAAGGAGATTCATTAGCTCGTTATTTAGTCCGAATCAGTGAAATGACAGAATCTATAAAAATTATTCAGCAGGCTCTGGAAGGAATTCCAGGAGGACCTTATGAAAATTTAGAAATCCGATCTTTTGATAGAGAAAAGGATCCAGAATGGAATGATTTTGAATATCGATTCATTAGTAAAAAACCTTCTCCCACTTTTGAATTGCCGAAGCAAGAACTTTATGTAAGAGTTGAAGCCCCAAAAGGAGAATTGGGAATTTTTTTAATAGGAGATCAGAGTGGTTTTCCTTGGAGATGGAAAATTCGCCCGCCCGGTTTTATCAATTTGCAAATTCTTCCTCAGTTAGTTAAAAGAATGAAATTGGCTGATATTATGACAATACTAGGTAGCATAGATATCATTATGGGAGAAGTAGATCGTTGAAATGATAATTGAGACAACAGAAATACAAAATATTAATTCTTTTTCCAGGTTGGAATCCTTCAAAGAGTTATATGGAATCATATGGATGCTTGTACCTATTTTGAGTCTTGTATTGGGAATTACAATAGGCGTACTGGTCATTGTGTGGTTAGAAAGAGAAATATCCGCAGGAATACAACAACGTATTGGGCCTGAATATGCCGGTCCTTTGGGAATTCTGCAAGCTCTAGCCGATGGGACAAAACTAATATTCAAAGAAAATATTCTCCCGTCTCGAGGGGATACTCGTTTATTCAGTATAGGACCATCCATCGCAGTTATATCCATTTTACTAAGTTATTCAGTAATTCCTTTTAGCTATCACCTTGTTTTATCTGATCTCAATATCGGTGTTTTTTTATGGATTGCCGTTTCAAGTATTGCTCCCATCGGACTTCTTATGTCAGGATACGGATCAAATAATAAATATTCCTTTTTAGGTGGTCTACGAGCTGCGGCTCAATCAATTAGTTATGAAATTCCATTAACTCTTTGTGTGTTATCAATATCTCTACGTGCGATTCGGTTAAACATAAACTTTTCTTTACTTCTTGCTTTTTAGGAAACAAATTGAATAGATATTTTCATTTCATTGTTTTATTCATTATTCAGGTTGATACACTAAATCAGATAGTTATATGAGTGAAAGAAAACCGCTTCGAAATTAGCAGTCAAAAAATGGAGTCTCATCTCCTACGTACAAGAATTAAAAGAAAATAACGATAAGCACGACCTTTACCCCAAGATTGGTTGATTAGTCATCCTAGCTTGAAGCGGGCTAAAAAGATCAAACGTATATAGTTTTTATTATCCTATCCTTTCGTTGTAGTACTATAACGGATGATTGAGTAAAAATAAGTGGATGATTAGGAACACCAAAATACATAAAGGATTAGTAATGTAATGGAGATTTTTTATGTAAATTATCAAAAAGGGTATTTTACATAAGATAAAAAGAATACTAATTGGGGCTTTAAGTTGGTAGAAATGATCAAGCAGTACTCCTCACAATTCCGATCCAGAGTATGCTCCTATCCACAGATTAAAAAAAAAATGACTATCAGGAACGAAATAATCCTTTTTTTAAAACCCCTTTTTAATTAAGTTTTAATTAAGAAAGAAGAAGAGGAACGAAAAATAAGATCTTTTTATTCTTTCATATATTCATAGAGACAGCATGTCATGATTCATGAAATAATCTAAGAATAATCTAATATAGAATTTTATTTTTGTAATCAAAAAGTATGGGTTGAAATATCTATTGATATTTCTACAAGGAGTATTTTATTGAACGATTGAGTTATTACTCACAAGAAAGAAAAATTCAAATTATTAAAGGACGAGATCAATTCAGAAGTGCTTTTGAGTTATTATTATAACATATAGCAGACAGAATTCCATTGGTTTAATTTGGGATCTTCCAATAGGTTTTGCCTTTATTTACTATATATACTACAACCATATCAAGATAAATAATACTGACTTTGGTCCTTTTCAATTTCTTTATGGCCCCGAGGAGCCGTATGAGGTGAAAATCTCATGTACGGTTTTGTAATAGCGATGGTAACAGTGATGTTATCACCGACTATGATTATCTAACAGTTCAAGTACAGTTGATATAGTTGAGGCCCAGTCAAAATATGGTTTTTGGGGATGGAATTTGTGGCGTCAACCTATAGGATTTGCTGTTTTTCTAATTTCTTCCCTAGCA